AAGAGAATAGTAGGAATTCTCTTATCCCATTCGGAAAGATACTATCCTCATAATTATCTATGACTGTTTTTGTCTCTAGCATGACCACTTGATGAAATGTGGAGGAAAGTGGGGGAAATGGCCGATACTACTGGAAGGATTCCTCTTTGGCTGATAGGTACTGTAACCGGTATTCTTGTGATCGGTTTAATAGGTATTTTCTTTTACGGTTCATATTCCGGGTTGGGTTCATCTCTGTAGTAATCGGATGAACCGGATTTTAGACATGAAAAAGTAAGAACTCAGCGGGACCTTACCTCCCTTGTCTGATTAGAGCAGTAAGGTCCCGCTGAGTTCTTACTCCATATAGCGAAACTTTGATCTACTCCATAACATACAAATTGGAAAGTTATCCAGTAAACATAATGAAAATATTATATTCGTAGAAATGACAAAACAGATCCTTTGTTTCTTAATAATTTGAAGAATTAAATCTATTGATTGATTCATAGTCTCTGTCGTTCCTCCATAATATTGAACTCTTACAAAGCAACAAAAAAGAAGGAATCAATCGATTTTCTGGATAATCCAATATTATATGGATTTCTACGGATGAGACATCCTGAAAATTTTTTCTATACTAAATTAATAGAACCTTATTCTATAAAAACTCTGATGAGATAATAAATAAGGATTTGGATATTTGTAAAAATCTAATTTGCCTTTCAACCGGAACAGTAAAAGTTTTTTTTGTTTGAATAATTTTTCTAAATTAGAAGTTTAAATTAATTGAATAATTAAAGAAGTTCTATTTGTTCAATGAATTTCTCCTCCCCTAACCCTTTCTTTTTGTTTGTCTACTACTTCTTATGAATCTAAACAAAGGAGTTCCAATAGACCCGGAAAGCAAGGAATAGTAATCTTTGACGAACAAGAGAAAAAATCATTATTATTTCGATACAAGACGACACAAGAAAAGGGTGGAAAATCCCTTTTCTTGTGTCGAATAGAAGATTAGGAAGACTAGTAATCCCTCCTAAAAGTATTTGTTCCTTTCATTTTTCCCATCCTTCCCTTGTATTCTCTTCCTTTATATTTGTATGCCTATAGTCTATTACTAGGAATGGGATACACGTAATGAATTCCAGACATCCCACAAACAAAACAAAAACAGTATAAACAAAAAGGTTTACAGAATTTTTTGATCATACATAAGTATCGATCGACAATAATTTGTTGCTTTTTACCAACTTGATGTTAAGGAATTTCTGAACCTAGAAATTCATTTCATACAATTGAACCTTTTCAAACTGTTTCTTTTTAAGAACCAAAAAAACTTGTGCCAAAATAACAGATGCCAAGAAGAACAAAAGGCCTTGGACACGTAATGGATCTTGAAGCACTATTTCTGCATCTCCCTGACCAAACCCTCCTACATTGGGATTGCTTGTTAATGGTTGATCGAGCTTGATGGATTCACCCTCTGAAACAAGAAGTTCTGGTCCTGGAGGTACAATATCAACCACTTGATGTCCATCCGATGCATCAACTATGGTTATTTCATATCCTCCTTTTTCTTTACGTACTATTCTGCTTACTATACCTGCTGATGTAGCATTATAGACTGTATTGTTACTCTTGCTCCCATCAGGATAAATCTGACCCCTTCCTCTGTTCCCACCTACATATATGGGATATTTTAAGAAGTGAACGTCTTTCCTCGTAGCAGGGTCGGGGGAAAGAATGGGAAAGGCGATTTCACTATATTTCTGACCGGGAACAGGACCTATCACAAGAATATTTCTTTTATTGGGACGATAACTCTGAAAAGACAGATTTCCCATCTTTTCTCTCACCTCGGGAGAAATACGATCGGGGGGGGCTAACTCGAATCCCTCGGGTAAAATAAGAACAGCCCCTACATTCAAAGCCCCCTTTTTACCATTAGCAAGAACTTGTTTCAGTTGCATATCATAAGGGATTCGAACAACTGCTTCAAATACAGTATCAGGAAGCACGGCTTGCGGAACTTCAATATCCACGGGCTTATTAGCTAAATGGCAATTGGCACATACAATTCGTCCAGTTGCTTCTCGTGGGTTTTCATAACCCTGCTGCGCAAAAATGGGATATGCATTTGAAATAGATGCCCGAGTTATTACATATATCATGATCGATACAGAAATCGATTGAGTCATCTGTTCCTTTACCCAAGAAAAAGTATTTCTATTTTGCATGTCCAATCATTGATCCCGGAATTTCTACAATAAATTAGATAGGTAGCTAGTATAGTTCCCTATACACGAGTCTGTCATTGTACTGGGATAATTGTACTGGATACTTGAATATAGGACGAATACCTTGAAGAGCTAGAAGTATAAAGAATTAAGTAAGATTGAAAATGCTTTCTTTATATACGAAGAAAGATTCTGATTTGATTGATATCAGGAGATCAAATGAGTTCTTCATTCATTCATTGAATGATAAATAACTACAAGTGAAGGAGATACACGATTTAAATAATAGAAGATCCAATATTTCACAATTGTATCTAGAATAACTGGAAAAGTGGAAACAAGACTAGATATAATTTGATCGTTATGAACCAATCCAAAATCGTTGTAGACCGAACCAATCATTAGTTCCCAACCATGGGTCGAATGAAATCCGATCCATAAATCAGTAACTAAAAGAATCAAAAAAGCTTTTATTGTGTCACTTAAGTTATAGAGGAATTCCTGAATCCAAGAATTAAGAATGACAAGTTCTTCATTACCCAGAATAAAATAACCACTTAGAATAGCGAAACAAATTATATTTGTCGAGAAATCCAAAATGATATGGAGATGATATTCATTGTGTGTTTTGACCAATTGTATCGTTTCCTTGTGTATTCCTATACGAAGTTTTTGTATATGCGTCTCCGGGTACTCCTTTATCATTTCATCCAAGAGGAATAGTTCTTCCAATTCTATGAATCTTTCTAGAACGTTTTTCTCTTGAATATCATTCAAAAAAGTTTCGGATTTCCCGGTATTCCACCAATTAGTAACCCAAGGTTCCAGACATTTATTAAATGAGAGAGAGACCCACCAGGGCAAAAATATTATGGATGAAATATATGGGAGGGAGACCCAGGCTTTCTTTTTTTTTTTCATTTTTATCCTAAAAGGACCCTTATTCTATTTCTATATTCCTTTCCTTCTAGATCCGAGATCTAAATTATTACACAAAAATAGGAAATAGATCCATGGGTTCAATACCTTTTTATAGAACTCGTACTTCAGAGAAATATCAGATAGAGTCGACGGTTGTATTTGTATTAAAAAGGAAATTAGCAAGTTTTTTTTTTTCAATTTTTTCTTCAGTTCATTTCAAAATACTTCAATTGGTACGCGCAAGAAATAGGCCAATTCGGCAGCTTTTTGTTCAATTTCTCGTGGAGTAAAATACTCATCAGTACGAGTCAAGGGAATGGCTCCTTGGCCTCTGATTTCCATATAAAGGACACGACGAGGATAAAGACCCTCTTTAACCTCCATTCTGATTGATTGTATATCTCTCATAAGTAAGCGAAGGAAGATGCGACGATTTATTCCAGGAAATCCCCAACGAAAAATACACACTATTCCTTCTTTTCTATCGAATCTGTCATAACCACTACCTACATTCCATGAAATTGTGCACCACAAATAGGAGCTAATGAATAGACCTGCGATCCCATAGAAAGACATCACGATCCCTTGTGGAAAAAAAAGAATTTGCTGAGATGGAAATACGGATATCAGATTCCTACCAAGATAACTGGAAGTTCCAACCACTAAGAATCCTAGTGAACCTAAAAAAAGGATACAGGCCCAGAAAAAATTACTTGTTTTTCGAGACCCCATTATAAGTTCTATCCATATATGTTCTGATCGCCAATTCATACTCTACTAGATCCAGTTGCATTCGATTGGAATTGAGAGAATAACCCAAATGAATTTTACTTTCTTGATCCCGAAGTAACTTTCATTAACTAGCACTATTCTGATGTAAACCGTTAGAAGTAATTTGTTAGATACATTGACTTTCCATTTAAATAAAATATTCGCCGATCCATTTTTAATTTAACCAGCTATACCTGCATATACATGCATTTATGCGGATATCATGTATCCGCATAAATGCATAATAGTTCTTTCATTTGTGTTCGTAAAGAGTCACATATCGTACCATATTACACTAAATAAATATCTGTATTATGATCCAGTGTTGAAATAAATTGATGAGATTTGGTCCCATCGGATCTAGACAATCTTATTTTTTTGGACATGAAGAGATAAAGAAGCCATTGCAATTGCCGGAAATACTAGGCCCACTAAAGGCACAAAAATAGAGGGTAAGTTGAGATCTGTCATAGAATGGGTGCCTCGATTTAATATTTCTATCTATTAGAAAGAAAAAGATATCTTATGATATGATAAGTATATCTATCCTAAGTATATATCATAAACTGTATTATATTTATAATATTATTTTATTATATTTATAATGTAATTTTATAATTTTTTTATATTTATATTATATTTATAATATTATTTATTTTTATTTTATTATATATAAAAATATTATTTAATAATTATATTCTAATTATTTATTAATAATTTATTAAATTTCTAATTATTTATTAATAATTTATTAAATTTAATAAAAAATATTATTTCTTTTTTATTTTGATTTCGATATTTTTTTTATTGTCTATATTAATACGTAAGAAGGCCAGATAATTTTTTTTTTATTTTCCCTAATTCTAATTCCTCGGAGGGAGAAATTCACTTTTTTATTCTGTTGATAGAAGGTTCGTGATTACTAATCATGAATAGAGGTAGGATAAAAAAATAGATCTGGAGGAAAAACTCAAAAGTAATTACCCGAAACTTATAACTCTTATTACAAGTAGAACTTATGTCATCAAAGAAAACACCATTCTTTTGAGTTTTTTTTTGATTACGATGAACTATTGTTCGCTACAAATAACT